ATTTCAATAATTTTTTTTCCTATCCCGAATAATGTTGTCTTTCTCTTAAGACTGAGAGCAGTAAAAAATAGAAAAGAAAATAAATAAAAAAAAAAAATCAAATCGCACCATCTCTGTAATAGGTGAATGCCTCTTTTTCTCCCGAAGTTGTCGGAATTATTCGTAATAAGATATTGGCTACAATTGAAAAGGTTTTATCAATAAAATTTCCATTTATCCCAGATCTAGACATAGGTGTATTAATCCATTCTATAATTTATTTTAATTTCATTTCGTGAGAAAATGATCCCACAAACAAAGGAATTGTACAGTACGAAATAACATAAAAACGGATTCATTAAAATAAAAAGGAAGACCTTTTACTCATACTCAAATTGTTTCGTTTTGACAGGAATCAATAAAAAAAAAAAAAAAAATCCGGGGGACGGTTCATGAATTTGAAATCAATCTATGGGTTAAGAAGTTGGAGTAAGGAGTTGTTGTTGAAAAATCTAAAACTGGAAAGGCATTTTAGAATTTTTATGAAAATTGAATAATGATCTAAAGATATCCATTAAACACAGTCTAAAAAAATTAAACACAGTCTAAAAAAATGGATCAATCGTTGAATTCGTTTCAATTGAGAGATTAAATCCGGTATAAATATTAGAAAGGGCGGAAACCCCATCTTCGCAAACATGAATAGATATATCTTTATTTTACAATTTTTCACAAAAAAGATTTATGCGGAAGGATTTGTCTTTGATGAAAAGTTTTCTATTTTTAGAGTTCAATTTTTTAATAATTTTAATTCAATGTAGATACCTATCCAAAATAATATGAATGACTCACTATTAACTCGGTTTTTTGGCCATAATCATTATGTAGGAGAGGTGGCCGAGTGGTTCAAGGCGTAGCATTGGAACTGCTATGTAGACTTTTGTTTACCGAGGGTTCGAATCCCTCTCTTTCCGTACTCTTCACCTAATTCACCAATGTTACTGACTGCAATGCATCAAATAAGAATGTATACTCCAACAGTTAGACCTTTCTTTTCTTTGATATCGATTATGTATTCCTAATCCAAATCTTCTGTGGTACGAAAAAGACTGGGCAAAATGGACAAGGAATGAAAATCCCCTACCGATCTATGATACATGAATGAGATCAAAATCCCCAGATCAAACCCCTTACCTTACTTACCCCGGGTCCCTTTACTTAAGCCAAAATGGAGAGGTCAAAATTGTCCGAACCCTTGTTATTTTAGTTGGGGTTAAGTCTGACGAGAGTAATATTCTACAACTAGCAATTCATTTATTTTCAAACCGACCCATTTACTATCTATTATTTGATTGACGAATCCTTCATATTGGAATGGGTGAAGAGTCAAATGGTTTGGCAACTCCTCGCGGGGGGATGAATCAAGATAATTTTGAATCAGAGCCCTAGATTTTTGCTCATCCCTCACTGTAATAATATCTCGGGGTTTACAGCGATAACTTGGTATATCTACTATACGACCATTAACTAAAATATGTCTATGGTTAACTAATTGGCGGGCTTGAGGAATAGTCGAAGCCATACCCAATCGAAAAAGGATGTTATCCAAACGCATTTCAAGTAATTGTAGTAAAACCTGACCTGTTGATCCTTTGGCTTTTCCGGCGATACGAACGTATTTAAGTAATTGTTGTTCTGTAAGACCATAATGAAAGCGCAATTTTTGTTTTTCTTCTAAACGAATACGATATTGAGATTTTTTTCCGGGGCGCAATTGGTTTCTAAGATCGCTTCCGGCTCTAGGCTTTTTACTAGTTAGTCCCGGTAAAGCCCCCAGACGACGGATTTTTTTGAAACGAGGCCCTCTGTAACGTGACATAAAGACTCCTTATTTTTTTATGAAATTTCATAAAACAAAATTAAAACTAAACTAAAATATGATAAATTAATCGAAATTTACTGAAGTATTGTATTACAAAGAATAATTAGAGGAATTGTATCAATATCCGGACCTTATTGTATATAAATAATTGTATTATATAAATAAAAAATAATTGTATTATATAAATAAAAAATAATTGTATTATATTAAAAAATAATTGTATTATATAAATAAAAAGAATTTTATTTTAAATAATAATCATAAAAATTCAGGGTTCTTTTCTTGATTGATTTGTTCTACAGAGACCGAACTCCTCCAATCCCATTTTTATTCATAATTGGAAGTTCCTACGAGATGATAGGGTGACCCTTGGGAAAAGGGAAAGAAGTTTTTCGCTTTGATTTCACATTATCAATTATGTAAAAAATCAAAAATCAAACAAACGGAGAAAAGCCGGCTATCGGAATCGAACCGATGACCATCGCATTACAAATGCGATGCTCTAACCTCTGAGCTAAGCGGGCTCACATAACATAAATTGTACACGTATACTAATTTAGTAAACTACTGAGATATTAACTGTTCATTCTTAGCTATTTCATAAGAAATATGATATATAGAAAAATAGAAATATCAAAAATAAGGAAGAATAGAAAATAGAATTTTAGAATTTCCAAACATATTGGATATTTGAATATTATAGAACATACCTATTAATATAGCGATATTATTAAATATCGCGATATAAAATTTTGATCTATTTCTCAAATATCAAATATATGTTTATCAATAATAAATATCTTAATTAGCTTAATTAGATGGTAAGATTTTTTTTACTATTCTATGTTTACTATTTTTTATTACATAATTTTATTATATTTCATAATGGATCATATATATTTTATATATAGAAATATATATATTTCATTTTAATTTAATTTGAAAATATATTTTAATATATCAAATTTGAAAATATATTTTAATATATCATTTTAAATAAAAATATATCATTTTAAATAAAATCGAGTAAAGTAATGTAATTAAGTTTAGAATCTTATTCTATTTCTATATTTATTGCTATTTCTATATTTATTGTATATTACAATCTTATAATATTATTATTTATTATATATAATAATATTATTATTTATTATATATAATTTATAATTCGAAATAATTTCATATTTAATTAATAAATAATTTTATTTTGAATTCTCTTCTAATTCTAAATTAACGGAATGGTTAGGTATAGCCATTTTATTAGTTTTAGTTATGGCTATTAATTTTAATTAATAATACTCAAATCTTCCTTTTCGTTTTTTTGTTATGTTATAATGTTTTTTTTTGTTATGTTATAGAAGGCCTGCCCTAAGAATAACATGAAAGATAAAAGCGCAATCCAGATCATAATGAAACACTCCTCTGGTTTCATTCGGAAAGGTGAAAGTTAAGACGAAAAAAAAAAAAAAGAATAGACCGTTCAAGTATTTAAAATTTCACGCTAAAAACGGTAGAAATAGGGGCATATATAAGTATAATAAATATATATTATACTATAATATATATGTTATGCGATCTATATTGAATTGATGATATAGAAATGATAGAATCATTTCTGATTGGACCAAATACGGGTCTCCGATAGAGATGAAAGAAAATATACAAGAAATCAAATAGTAGAAAAAACTTTTCAATATAGGAACCGGTATCTAATGAATTCAACCGGTCCAGCATAATAGAAATGAAAGAAAAAGGGGGGGGGCGGCATCATGATGTGATCTTAATCACATCAAAAAAAAAGAGGGGATATGGCGAAATTGGTAGACGCTACGGACTTAATTGGATTGAGCCTTGGTATGGAAACCTACCAAGTGAGAACTTTCAAATTCAGAGAAACCCTGGAATTAAAAATGGGCAATCCTGAGCCAAATCCTGTTTTATGAAAATAAACAAGGGTTTCATAAACCGAAAATAAAAAAGGATAGGTGCAGAGACTCAATGGAAGCTGTTCTAACAAATGGAGTTGGCTGCATTGTGTTAGTAAAGGAATCCTTCCATCGAAACTTCAGCAAGGATGAAGGATAAACCTATATACATACGTATAGATACATACGTATAGTACTGAAATACTATCTCAAAATGATTAATGACGACCCAAATCTGTATTTTTTTATATTTATATGAAAAATGAAAGACTTGTTGTGAATCGATTAAAAATTGAAAAAAGAATCGAATATTCATTGATCAAACCATTCACTCCACCGTAGTCTGATAGATCTTTTTAATAATTGATTAATCGGACGAGAATAAAGATAGAGTCCCATTATACATGTTAATATCGACAACAATGAAATTTATAGTAAGAGGAAAATCCGTCGACTTTAGAAATCGTGAGGGTTCAAGTCCCTCTATCCCCAAAACGACCCGGTTGACTCCCTAATTATTTATTTTCATTTTATCATTTTGTTAGCGATTCAAATCAAAATTCGTTATATTTATCATTCATTCTCATTCTACTCTTTTCTTCCACAAATGGATCTGAGCGAAAATTTTTTTCTTATCACAAGACTTGTGTGTGATATATATGATACGCGTACAGTACAAATGATTTGAGCAAGGAATCCATTAAATTTGAATAATTAACAATACATATCATTACTTGTACTGTACTGAAACTTTGAAAATTGATTTTTGAAGATCCAAGAAATTCTATTAGATCCTGTATAATACTTTGTAATACTTTTTCGTTTTTCTAATTGACTAATTGACATAGACCCAAGTCCTATATTAAAATAAAATGAGGATGATGCGTCGTGAATGGTCGGGATAGCTCAGCTGGTAGAGCAGAGGACTGAAAATCCTCGTGTCACCAGTTCAAATCTGGTTCCTGGCACATGAGTAATTTGTATGAGTATATATTCTAAAAATTAATTGATATGGGTCGACATACATATTCATTAATAGTATAAATCATGATACATATTTATCCATCTAAATGTCGGAGATATACCCCTTATATATATCATATGTATATAAAGTATACAAAAGAATTCCATTTTGTTTCCTCTTGTTTTTTTATTTGTTCATACTGTGTCTCCTTTTGTTCAAAAAAAACGTTAATACTTTATACATATTCGAA